CTATTTGGTCAAATACCTAGCGACAAACTCCTATGTTCCTTTTATTACGGTATTTCTGAGGAAGTTCCTGGGTAAAAAGGAGACTAAAAGTTTTTTTGACTCTGATACTGATGACGAGATGGACGATATTGGGAATGGTCCCAGGACTAGTGAGAGTGACGAGGAGCTTGATGATAGTTACGATAGCGATGTTGACGTTGAAAAGGATCTGAGGTATCTAGCTGTGGATCAGGATGTGGATCATATTCTATTCGAGATGGGAAAGAGAACAGAGCCATTTTATATCTTATTTCAATTCGAATTAGTAAAAATAATGTCTCCTTGCATAATATGGATTCCAAACATTCATGATCTGCATGTGAATGAGTCGAATTACTTATCCCGCGGTCTATTAGTGAAGTATATCTCCATGAATTGTGAAAGATCTTCCACTAATCTTGTTATTGCTTCGACTAATATTCCTCAAAAAGTGGATCCCTCTCTAATAGCTCTGAATAGATTAAATACATGCATGAAGATACGAAGGCTTCTTATTCCACAACGACGAAAGCACCTTTTCACTCTTTCTTCTACTAGGGGATTTCACTTGGAAAAGAAAATGTTCCAGACTAATGGATTCGGGTCCATAACCCTGAGTTCCAATGTACGAGATCTTGTAGCACTTACCAATGAGGCCCTATCGATTAGTATTACAGGGAAGAAATCCATTATAGATACTAATACAATAAGATTCGCTCTTCATAGACAAACTTGGGGTTTCCGATTCGATAAAATACCGATTGCGGATCATGGGATCCTTTTCTATCAGATAGGAAGGGCTCTTGCACAAAATGTACTTCTAAGTCATTGCCTTATAGATCCTATATCTATCTATATGAAGAAGGAATCATGTGACGCAGTGGATTCTTATTTGTACAAATGGTACTTCGAACTTGGAACGAGCATGAAGAAATTAACGATACTTCTTTATCTTTTGAGTTGTTCTGCCGGATCGGTCGCTCAAGATCTTTGGTCTCCACCCGGACCCGATGAAAAAAATGGGATCGCTTCTTGTGGACTCGTTTATAATGATTCTGCTCTAGTTCATGGCCTATTAGAAGTAGAAGACGCTCTGGTGGGATTGGAATCCTTACGGACAGAAAAAGATAATGATCTAGTGCCATTGCTTATTTTGCCCAAACTAAGGAATCCCTTAGATATGATGAAAAATGGATCTTGTTCTATCTTTGATCGTAGATTTCTCTATGACAATGAAAAATATGAATCGGGATTGGCCGAATATGGATCGGGATTGGACGAATATGAATCGGAATTGGACGAAGGATTGAGCAGCCCGAAATTGGTAGAATATGCAGAATACTTCCCCGAAGACTTCGAGTCGGAACAGAGCGAGCTGGATTTATTCAATCACATAGTTTGGGCTCCTAGAATATGGAACCCCCCGTGCTTTCTATTTGATTCGATCGTAAGGCCCACTGATTTGGGATTTCCCTATTGGGCCAGGTCATTGCGGGACAAGTGGATCATTTATGATGAGCTTGAAGAGAATGATTCGGAGTTCTTGCAGAGTGGAACCGTGCCGTACCCGGCACGAGCTAGATCTTTCAACGAACAGGGCTTTTTTGCACTAAACCGAGTCATTTGGGACCCTGCAGATCCAATCTTTTTCCTATTCCAAGATGAGCATGAGCTCCCTGTCTCTGTGTTTTCAAATCGAGAATTCTTTGCAGATGAAGAGATAGAGCTTTTAATTTCCAAAAAGAAAAAGAAGGCTTCTAAATATATGCAGAAAAGCTTGTTTATCCATAATAAGAAAGAGAAAGACAAGCACTTTGAATTGTTGATTAATCGCCAGAGATGGCTTAGAACCAATAGTTCATTATTTCAATCGAATGAACTTTTCCGTTATATTACTCTATCCGTGAGTTATCAGTATTTATCAAATCTGTTCCTATCTAACGGAACACTATTGGATCAAATGACAAAGACATTGTTGAGAAAAGGATGGATTTTCCCGGATGAAATGAAAATAGGAAAATAAAAAATACGCATGTCTGATGAAATGGTTGTTGCTATCTGCTCCAATAACGAATCATTGGTTTGACTGAATAACTAAATACAATAACAAGATCTCGGATCGATATTGATATATCAATATCGATCGATCCGAGATCTTGGAATTGCTCATTCAATGAGCATTCTCAATATTATGCCTTGAAGAGGACTCGAACCTCCACGCTCTTTAGCACGAGATTTTGAGTCTCGCGTGTCTACCATTTCACCACCAAGGCATCTTGAGAGTGATTCGTATTCCATGAATATGATATCCATCTAGTGTGATGTATGGAATATACCACAAAGGTGGAGTGTTGGAGTCTTTCTATTGATCGGTCATATAGTCAAATTGAATTTCAATAATACTAAAATAACATATAGTAAATCGAATTTCAATAATACTTAAATAAAATATAGTTATAATTTGAATTAAACTAATACTAAA